ACTCTATCTCCCGGCAGTATCCGTATAAAACTACGTCGGATCTTTCCTGAAACATAACCTAGAATCATATCTTCATTATCTAAACGAACCCGGAACATACCGTTGGGAAGCGATTCAGTAATTAAACCTTCATGAATCCATTTTTGTTCTTTCATTCCAGGTAAAACCCCCTTGAAGTATCAACTAGTGGAGGAAGAACCCTATTAGAGAACCCACCCCTTCTCTTTTCTTTTTCACAAAAAAGAAGTTTCATATCGGATATTAGAAAGATTACCATATATAACACAAAATTTCTCCGCCTATTCTTTCTAGTCGAGCCTCTCGGTCTGTCATTATACCTCGAGAAGTAGAAAGAATTACAACCCCCATCCCACCTAAAATTCTAGGAATTCTTTGATAGTTAGAATAGATTCGTAGACCCGGCCGACTTATCCGTTTTAAATTTAAAAGATTTCTATAAGTCCTTTTCCTATTCCTTCTATGTCGTAGGGTTAAAACCAAAAAATATTTGTTGTTCTCTCGATGTTTTCTCACATTTTCGAGAAAACCCTCTCGTAAAAGTATTTTAACAATACTTTGGCTGATATTAGTAGATGCTACTCGAACCACGCTTTTTCTATACATATCGGCATTTCGTATAGAAGTTATTATGTCAGCAATAGTATCACTACTCATGATTAATTAAAATTATTGGTGCCTCCAAATTTCGATATAATCAACATGTTTTTCTTTTTTTTTTTACGTGTTTGTTTATAAATATTAATATTAATTTTGAAAGGTATATACGTGAGAGAAAATCTACTAAATGAATCTTAATCTATTTCTTTTAAATACCCTACTATAACCATATCGTGGTCTTATTTTATAATACCTCGGGAGCTAATGAAACTATTTTAGTAAAATTGAACTGTCTCAATTCTCGGGCAATCGCACCAAAAACTCGAGTTCCTTTTGGATTTCCTTCTTGATCAATCACAACTGCAGCATTGTCATCATATCGTATTATCATACCGTTGTCACGTTTAAGTTCTTTACAAGTACGGACAATTACAGCTCTGACCACTTCTGATCTTTCTAGAGGCATGTTTGGAACTGCGTCTTTGATCACAGCAACAATAACGTCACCAATATGAGCATATCGACGATTGCTAGCTCCTATGATTCGAATACACATCAATTCTCGAGCCCCGCTGTTATCTGCTACATTCAAATGGGTTTGAGGTTGAATCATATCATTTTTTATCTGTTTTTTACAATACAAAGGTCGAAGAAAAAAAGAAATATTATTTGTCCAAAAAAAGAAACCTGCACCCACTATTTTTAAGTTTTTAAGTAAGGCCTATTTCTTTTTTATCCCAAAATGAGAAATTGAGCTCGTATAGGCATTTTGGACGCTGCTATTGAAATAGCCCTTCTGGCTATAGTTTCTGTTACTCCACCCATTTCATAAAGGATTCGACCTGGTTTAACAACCGCTACCCAATATTCGGGAGAGCCTTTACCTGAACCCATACGTGTTTCTGCGGGTCTTACTGTAACCGGTTTATCTGGAAATATACGAACCCATATTTTTCCACCGCGACGTGCATTTCGTGTCATTGCTCGTCGACCTGCTTCTATTTGTCTAGATGTGATCCAAGCGGGTTCAAGTGCCTGAAGAGCGTATTTACCAAAACAAATAGTATTACCTCGATAAGATATTCCCTTCATTCTTCCTCTATGTTGTTTACGGAATCTGGTTCTTTTGGGGTTATAGTTGATGGTTTGTTTTGAATTCCATCTCTACTACAGAACCGGACGTGAGAGTTTCTTCTCATCCAGCTCCTCGCGAATAAAATAAATTCAAATTAAAGATTTTGAGTTCAATTTGAATTCTATTCAGATATAATATTATGCATAGATGTATTTATATTTAATTTTAATAACTGAATCATGGATTTCATTTAATCTAGATCAAATCTTATTAATTTGTATATCTTGATTTGTCTATTTTGTTTGTATAGATAGATATATATTATATATTATATATAATAATAATAATTATTAAATATATATATTAATAACTATTAATATTAATAACTATAACTAAACTATTTTTTCTTCTATTTATCGATATTAGAATGTTAAAAGGAATCTTTTTTTTGTTTTACTCTTTATCGTATTGGATTGACCCAAATTTAGCAATCCAAGAAAATAAAGTTTTCGCGGGCGAATGTTTACTCTTTCCATTTCTATTTCAGTTCTATCATTCGTTCATAACTTTTTCGAATAGATGAATGGGTCTCTGGTCGGTTCCGCCATCCCGATCAATGAATCATTCAAATTCATTTTCATAGAATCTTTTGAATTCACAGGTTCCGTCGTTCCCATCGCTTCTTATTTAATGGTTAGGTCTGAATTCTACAATGGAGCTATTAGTTCTTGAGTCAATATTCTTAGTCTTTATTGGCTCGAAGCTCTTTATTTTTTGTTCGATGAGCAGATCCATTTAATGATGAAT